TGCAGCATTTTCCCCCTCCTGCTTGTTGAAAGCTAAAAAAGTAGAACTCATTCGAGAGGGCTTGGTGGTCTTAAGAAAGGTTCGGGTGGGGGGTTCTCTTAAGAATAAAGAGGATGAATAGAAGATAATTCATCTTCATGCTAACAGAAGAGCGGATCCAATACCAAGACGACTTCTTTCTCAGGAAGTGCAGCAAGTACTCACGAATTTTTGGAATGCCCCACGAGTGAGTTGCCAAGTGCCCCCTAGGAGGGCAGTCTACCACAAGATCGAGTTGGAGCCTGGAGCCAAACCCCCTTCTATTTAGACTGGGGCTAGGTTTAGCAGATGGCCCCCAACTAGCATCTATTAGTTAAGGAAGGGGATTCGCTCAGGAAAGAATTTAAGGAAGTCATCACGACCTATTTAGAGTCCAGCCTCCAAGGCAGTTTTTCTCTTGCTGGGGAAAAGATTGGGGAGCCCCTGTTTTCTTCCAGAAGAAGCGGGAGCAATTGAGTCCCCAAGACCAAGGGTGACGGAAATGCTTCTCGACAGATTTTCAGCAACTAGCTAAATTGGATAGGGCGAGACCGTCACGTCATAGGATCTGTCTCATCGAAGAAGTTGTCGACCAACCTAGTCTGACTATTCTTCTTTATTTTATTTCGCGAGGCTCTACAAGACAAGCCGAAGCTCAAGAAGTAGGGCTATCACAACAAATATGGGGCTATTGGTAGAAGCCTTACGCCAACTAAGGGCCTCTTCTCTTACTATATTATATATCTTTCTCTTTTCTTTCTTTTTCCGCTAGATCCCATAACGCATAAGGCTCCAAAGCGCCTGTCGATAAGCGAAAAGCTGCTCGGGAAGAGCCGCTCACGAGGAGGAAAAGGTTCGTGATCATAGAGCTCGACCATGTCACAAGCCATTGAGAGAATTCATTCACTATTACGTGACTCGTCATTAGCCGCCAAGACTCGTCAGGCTATCGCGGAACAATGGAAACTCTTATTCGCCGAGACCTGTATGAAGGTCTACCAAACCCCAGGATCCTAAAGTCATGCCAATCCCATGGGGCAGGATCTATCGGAAAGGGTGACGAGTCGGTCAATGGAGATCCTATGCTGTTGAGCCCGGTCTGAGCGTATCAGTACCACAACAGTTACTGAGGGCTTTTGAATTGGCTCATGAACTCATGACATGATTATGCCCATGTCTAGGTAACGTTCTTTCTTGTTGGCTATAGGCGGCGTAAATGATCAGGTTTCTAAACCAGCATTAGCATTTAGCCCAGCATAACCTTTTGGGTTGGGATCTTTCTCGTGCAGGGCTTCCTTCTCCGGAATCCCGATTTTTAACCAGACATCGAGACTCGCCTCGCGGTTTTCCAAGCCCTCGATATCCGTTCCCAACTGCTTGATCTCACCACGCTCACTGAAGACCGTCACTTTAGACTCTCCGCCTTTAGACTTCCCATAAGATCAGACGAAGAAGCCGACGATGGGTGGACCGGGTTAGAAAGTGTCTATCCGTCCTTTGGTCTGCTAGATCGATGGTACCGCTCGGAGTAGATCAGTAGACCAGGTGAACCGAAGTGAGTCTAAAGACTACGTAAAGTGGGAATCAGGACAAAGAAAGAGCCCCACCTTTCTTCCGGGAGCTGCTTCTTGTTCACAGCCCCTAGCTCGACTAGCTCATCATCATTTCTGTTTTCATGAATGGGGGCAGTTGCTGCTGCTTGGCACCAAGATGCCCGAGTGCGCCATGGTACGTCTGACCTTTCTGGTGAACTTGCCCACCTTCTTTGGTGATTTATTGCGCCCAAGATGAAGAGCTCTGACTTTAGCGGATAGACCCAATCCCACCGAAGAAGCGACGGGCTATCTTTCTTCCCCTTTCGAATCTTCCTAATTATAGTGACGGTAGCCTTTGAATCGGCTCTTGTCTTAATTACCGAAAAGCTACCTTTCCAAGAGTCAGGAGAGCCCGGAAAGTGATTGAACGACCTTCTCCTAGGGACTTCCCTGTCTCAGGTCCGATTCCTACTGATTTCTTGGTTTACTCGGACTTTTGACTCGACTTCTCTCTATCTTCTTCAGTCATCTTGGTGCCTTGAGCTGGGAAAACTCCTCAATCGGCGGGTATGGGATCGATTTCATTTAAGATGCCCTTCTCTGATCCTTCTCATTCCGTGAAGGCCTTTCCCACTCTTGACAAAGGGCTTCCATTGGGATTAGTTGAAAAAGTGGAGTTCTCAGCTCCTTCTCTCTTCTCCTTTTCCTGACTTTCTATTCCGGCTACAGAGCCTTATAAATGCCATGAAGCTTAGCCGAACTACTTGGCTTTGGCTCGGCTCAAAGAAAGAACTGGGTCACTGAGCCCTTTTTTTTGAGGTAAGAAGAGCTCCTATTTGAACTAACATCGGATACCTGCTTTAAGAAGACTTGCTAAAGGGAGCGCTGTCTCTCTTCTGTGTAAATCCGAGATTGGATTGAGAGAAAAGGGCTGGGCCAAGCCTTGATTCATCTCTCCTTTAATTTAATGGGTTCACTCGATACCTCGATACAAAGGGTCTAAGACCGCACGGGAATGCATCAAGTCAATTCAGGATCATCAACATTTCTTAGACCTTGATCTTAAAGAGAGAGAAAAAAAGCGGTGACTTCAGCGACTTGCTCTCATTCTTTGCTCGAACAAAGGACTTAGCTGACTGGTCGCACTCAATAATGCTAGTTTAGTTGGCTTCCTGCCTTGATCGACAGCGCACTCTGGGGGGATGCCTCTTCCAACAAGGGATCCTATCCACTCAAGCGCATTGGATCGTTGGTTAGCGTGGGCATCTCACTCCCTCCAGCATTGCGAATGTCACATTGGGCGTCGGGCCGAGTGAACCCCTTTTGATAGACGAGCTAAAGCTAGGTTCAGAAGAGATAGATGGGTGTGTAGAATGTGATACCTCATTTCGATGCATAGCCCTTTCATCAGTATGGGGCGAAGCCAGGAGGAGGGGCCCTTAGCCCTAGTCTCAGGCCCGATGCGAAGAGATAAGCTTATAACGATCGTGACCTTCAAATGGGTTGTCTTTCCACTAATGGAGAAGGAGCAAAGTAACGTAGTGAAGGTGGTAGGGCATGGCCCATCACACTGTTGGATTCTCCCGATCTTTGATGAGCTCATTCAAAGACTTCACCAAAAGCAAACTCTCGATCAGTGAGCCATGGAGTTGATGCTTGCCTTCTGAAGCAAATGCCCTAGCCCCATCCAAAAGGCTCTTTCTTCGGGCTTCTTTAGCTAGTTCTACCATAATAGGATTGGTCCACCGGATTGCCCATGCCAGCTCTTCCGTGTGCTTGTGCCAGCGGAGCTTTCCCACGATCGGCAGCACAGGAGAATACATGCCAAGGTGCTTAATTAATGCGCAAAACAACTCCCTCTAGCTTCTTCCCCCTCGCCGACGAGTCTATGGAAACGGGGAGGGTATTTCCATGCCATCGATACCTATAAGGTAAGGTCAACCCAATCCCACACTCCCTTCTGCCCTGCTGGATAGGTAGTTGGAGAGAACCCAGTTAGCCTGTCACTCGCACACCCTTGATTATGCCCTTCTAGCCTCGCGTGTATAAGAAGGTAGGCTTACTCTGAAATGCCTTGAGAACAGCGGAGTGAACTTCTAACTCGTGGAAAGAAAAAATGGAAAGAGCATACCTTATATATAAATAATAAAGGCTAGGGCATTTACCAATGAAGGAAGCGGAGCACCTAACCGTCAGTCTCAGTCTGAGCTCTCTGGAGCTATTCGTGTAAGCCGGGTATTCATAAGAGCAGTTCCTAGCCGCATAGACTTTGACTTTTCTTAGTAGGGCGAGACAAGGGATAAGGCAATCAGAGTAGGCTTTTACCGGCTGGGCGCCTTTTTTCTGGGTCTGTTTTCCTCCTTTGGAACTCTTACGCCCTCAGATGGGGAAGGAAAGTCAGAGATGGTTAACGGCTCGAAGAAAGATCTCCTCCGAAAGAGGAAGTGAAGTTACAAGACGGCGGACGTGTAGGTGCAAAGTAGGAAGCTGCCTGGCCAAATAAAGCAAGCCTAGAAGCAAGAAAGGCGTAATCAGATGCTTCCTCAGGCGGATTTGACTAAGCAGGTGAAGAAGATGCGGGACAGCTTAGATTATAGGTGACATCGCTAGCCTTTTCATTCAGTCCGGTTTCCGCCAAGTTTCCTTCTCAGGAGAAGCTGGGTCGCCTTTTGCCGGGAATTCCTACCTATAGGGGGGGAGGTTAGATTGCACGATATAGAAGCATTCCATCATCAATCCTCGTGAAACATTCAATTTAGAAAGGCTTCAGAAAGTTGTCTTTGGCGCCTAGTCTTCAAGTTCTTCTTCAATGTCAATTGTAACTTACTCCAATGCTTTCTTTCACTCCAATGCCACCTCGTTCCTATCTTCTTTTGAGAATACCGGAACATCCTCTGCGCCGTGCCCTGTATATGCCATTTCCGCCTAACCCGAATCTCTTGACTGAGCTGCATTCTTTCCTAACTTGACTTTCTTGTGATGAAAGAATTTCCGAGGTATGCCCTCATCTCCGTCTTAGTCAGTAAAGCTAATCTAATCCCCAAAGTTCAAGAACGACTCCTTTCCGGCTACTCTGGTTTAGTCTTTCCTATCCTTGGCGTCGAGTAAGTACCGGAATCACTCCTATAAAAGAAGTAGGTTTTTGAACTCCCTAACTTCGAAGTCAAGTCAATCTCTAACCCTACCCGATTCGATTCTTTCTTTCCCGGAAGAACTGTCTTTCTTTTCAACTGAGCTGCATTTCCAATCCGTTTAGTCGGTCTCGTACCCAAGTTCCCTTATTTGTTTGCGTAACACTCTTGATATTGAAACCAGAGAATAAGCTTACCGCTCTAAGTCGATCTATTATTCTCTTTCCCTCCAAACCTTCCTAGTCGAGCTTCCACCGCCCCTAAAGAAAGAGATGGGACACATCCGTAACTCAACGAAACGACTTAGGGGCACTCATCTCATGGATACCCCTTCTTTTCTTGAGCCAGAGTTGGGGCTTTTGCGGCATCTAGTTCAGTATCAGATAGAGCAGATAGTTCAGTCCCTTGGCAAAGAAGGTTGACTTCTCTGTCACTTCCGTACTTCTGTAACTTCACTGAAAGCAGAGGAAGAGTAGGACTAGGAGTGGGAAGCACCTATATTTGGCACGTATCAATAGCAGTAGCTTTAGCAGTAGGAGTAGGAATAGGCCCAATAGACTGAGATTAGTGGGTAGCTTTAGTGGCTTGTTTAGCGATTGCGCATTGCCGTGCTTTGTTTAGTTTAATAAGGATTTATTACTCTTAGGCATGAGAGGAAGTAAGCATTTCGCGGTCTGGGAAAGGAAGGAAAGAAGAGTTAACAGGAGTAGCAGGTAATCTCAGATCAGGTTACTCCAATTCATTCAATTTCTTCTTCTTCATTGAATGTGTAGTAAGAATGGCTTGTGCAATAATAATAAAGATTGGAAATTAGCCCTAGATTCAGTCTCTGGTATGAGATGAGTGTATGGTGATACAAATTTCCTATATCCTGAAAGAAGTTGCTGAAAAGCAGTCGAAGAAGGAGGAGGGAAGCTGTAGGGGGTAGACAGGAGCGGTAGAAGACTTCCTTCCTTTCTAGCTCTGTAGGGAGGGAATGCCAAAGAATAGTCTAACTGAACTGTTAGAATAGTATAGAAAAGACTCCTTACGCCGACTAAGCACTTACCAGAGAGCTAACCTCAGTGAAAGGTTAAAGCAAGGAGAGCAGCAATCGTCTGAATGCCGTCTTCATTCAGTTGAATGCCGCAGATGGTCTTCTCCATAATAGGAAAGGGAAATGCTCACTACTAAGAGCGCATTCTTCCTTACTTTTCGCTACCGCAGCAGATGTTTAGGGGAAGACTGTCAGATAGCTTAATGGGATGAAAGACTAATTGCCCGGTCTTCTTCGCTCAGTGGTCCTCCTCTGGTCCCAGTCGATTCCTAACTTCGCTATCCCTTTCAGGAGAACCGCTAAGCCAGCCTGACTCGGATGAGTGAAAGAGTTGCTATCAGAGTGAATTGTTAAGAAATATCATAAGAGAACAAATAAAAGAATGATGCCTGACTTCAGTCAGTCAACTGCCAATTAGGGCGAGGCCTACCTCCTATCAGAACGATTGGATAATAAAGGGGGAATGAGAATATGGTTTTCGACCTTCCAAGATGGCTAATTCATAAAAAAAAATGCCTTTCTTCTTTCTAAGTAAATAAGTCACTTCGTGTCCAAATAAAATAATGGGCATCAAGCTGATGATTTGCCCTTCGATTCCGATCTTCGCGCAATTTATGTTATGTAAAGAACGTTCTTTTCTGGGAAGCTCTTGCTTATACGTGCTGTACGACTCAACAGCACGCTCTCAAAACAGGGAAACCGGTGCAAAGCATTCTTCTTTCTGATGTCCCTGGGCTCCTTCTGGCGGGATGGCTAATTAAAGTAAATGCAATGATTTTCTCTTCCTAGAAAGGTTGTTAGGCTTAGGGTGAAATTGGAGTCTGATAAAGCTGTTTTGGAGGGGGCATTTCTTCTTGATAGAGTCTGGTAGGTGGTCGGCCATCAGAACAATGGGGACATTAGTCCTTTTTGTAAAGCGGCGTAGGGCGTAGATAGGGAACTGTCCACTTCTCTCTTTATGACTAAACCCGCTAGAAGCTCGTTAAAAGGTGAGATAACTGCTTCTAATTCACTCGAAAAAGACCTCCTATCCATGGTCTTAAGCTGAGATGCGTAAAAGAAGGTTACTCTAATTCCAAAGCCGGGAAAGACTCGTTTTTTCCCTTTGTTTCTGCTTCGATTCTTTGGTTATGAAAAGCCGTTAATTAATTAAAATGAAATGAAGTAAATGAAGTAGTAGTAGTGAGGCGTCAGTACGGAGTTGCGTCAGCTGTAGATATAGACTAGGCTAAGGGAGGGACTTCATCTCTTCTATTCTCTTTACTTACATACACCTTACACTTCCGCTGAGTCTAACGAGGCTCGGGTGCGGAGCCTTCCACTGTGAACCGAGACTACGCAAAGGTATAACACCATATAAACTTCGCTGACTTTATCATAAACCTTGATTTCGCTACGCTCAATAAGAATCCAGAATAGCAGAAAATAGATTCGTGTTCCGCTTCAAAAGTCAGTGTCGTCTTTGCCCAAGTGTGAACTGCAGACGACTCTCCAGTGATTCCATTCCTTCTTACTTGACTTCTGGGTAAACCCAACCCGAATGGGAAGAAGAGGGAAGGAAAGAGCGGTCCATTTTTTACATTTTCTGAGGCAGACCTATTTGGCATTTTAGAAAAGGGAAGGGAACTTCTCACCGAAGGGGGCAGTAGGAATGAAGGAGGCGGGAAGCTACCGCTTCTAGAATGCAAGCTTATCCTTTCCTTTTTTTTTTTAGAGCTAGAGCGTACCGCTATAATTATAATAAGGAAAAGTTTATGGATGAAGTAATCGGAGTGACAAA